CAATTACTATTAAATGATAACGTATTATTATACGGTTGGTTACTACTCTTAAAAAAAATCTCTATCCTTCTTTCAAATATGAATACTACTACGGTAGTTTTCTTGTAGTTTTATAAAAAAAGCCAAAGCCCCCGATCGGATTTGAACCGATGACTTAGGCCTTACCATGTCCTTACTCTACCACTGAGTTAAAGGGACCCATTTTATTGAATTCGTGAGTGGGTCACTATACTATCTAGTATGCGGGTCAAATATTATATGTAGATAAATAGATTTTATATAGCGAAGTCTAGTTAGATAAGTCCATACAGTAAACTTATAGCTGCGAGTGGCTTATTCTTAACTAGCAAGTCTAGGATAAAAGGCAAGGCTGTTTTCAAACCAACTTTCGTGAATTGTTTTTCTTGTATTGACTGGATCCCCATCAGAACGAACTTAACTTGATTGATCCATGTCCACCGCCTAATTCCCCATAGATTCCAGATATTTTTTGAATCATATGTGGACTAGATTCTACTGGTCCCCGAACTCAATTCTTAGAGAAAAAGGAATTTTCAATAACTTCTTGAATCCCCATCCCCATTCCCAGATTTCTTGTTTGTTCATTTCCTAGCTTAATGGGAAAGAGCGGTAGGGATATCTCATTTTACCCATGAGAGCGTAAAAAATGCAATTTCACCCGCCCCTTGACTCTTTCTTTTCGGACGGACCAATCACTCCCTCAAAGAAGCCTATCTTTCTTTTTGTATTCGTGTAATTTTTGTCTTTATTTTAGTAGAAAATTCATAGAAGCTAGATTTCTATAGACAAATAAAATGGAGAATCGAATGAATGAAACATGAATAGGAATGACGAATCCAAACTGAATAGGAAATCATAAAAAACTGAAGGAGAATTCGGATCTCTTCATACCTATTATATTGTATATTGACAATTTCCAAAAATCGTTCATATACTAAGTATCCATATACGAAGTATCCATATACGAAGTATCATAGCGGTTGAGCATGCCCCCATCGTCTAGTGGTTCAGGACATCTCTCTTTCAAGGAGGCAACGGGGATTCGACTTCCCCTGGGGGTAGGGTACTACGAAAAGAAGTTGGTCAGGGATTACCAATACACCTAAAATTGATTCTTCCTGGGTCGATGCCCGAGCGGTTAATGGGGACGGACTGTAAATTCGTTGGCAATATGTCTACGCTGGTTCAAATCCAGCTCGACCCAACAATTCACCAATCTACCATCTCATGGTAGAACCCCCTTCTTCTTCAGAAATACCTGATAGGGGGAATAAAAAAGAATCACATTTTCTGCTAGATCCCTTAGTTCCCTGGGATTGTAGTTCAATTGGTCAGAGCACCGCCCTGTCAAGGCGGAAGCTGCGGGTTCGAGCCCCGTCAGTCCCGACGAATCGAATAAGTACACCAATCCGCCGCTCCTCTTTCTCGGAACGTGGGGCCTTGGGACAACATGTCATTCCCAAGGGGATTCGGTTCGGAGTTCTCGTCACTTCAACGAGGACTGATTGATTGGAGAAAGACAAATGTAGGTTAGTCCAATGATTGGTTGGTAGCATTATTCTTAGAGTAAGTATTCCAAGAGATACTGAGTCTTCTTTTTGGATTGATCCCCATTCATGTAAGGAAACAAAGTCCGATCTCTTTCTCGGGCGCATCTCCACAGATGGAATTCGTTTCTTGTATAATACAAACTGAATTTAACAAAATCTTCCCTTCTGGCTCTTTATTTGTTTGTGTAAGCCTAATTACTAAATAGGAAGGTTACAAATCAATTGGATCCAAATTGGACACTGAGCTTTTGATAATGGAATTGAATCCTTTTTCCTTACTCGTTTTTCTAGTTTTTCAGGGTCCTGTCGAAGAAAGAACAAACCCTACACTAAAATGAAAATAACGAAAATAGTGAATTTACTGAAATATTCCATCTTTTTCCCGAGACTCAGCTTTATCCCATTTCTTTGTCTTCCAAAGAAAATGAGATCATTAAAAAACGGCGTTTAGAGCTTATCTTTTTCCGCTTTGCTTGTCTTGTTGTTTGTAACTAATGGAAAGGGATGGGTGGTGAGATGATACGCTATTTGATGATTGTACAAGGGAGACCTAAGATAGGTTATAGAAACTAAACAAGAGAAAAGAATGCTACATAATGCTAACTAAAGGAATTTTTGATTGGGTCGGGAATCTTATTTTGGATTCGGTATGGATAAAAGATCTCCCTAGGCTATACTATTCAATTTTCGACGACGAATGGATTTGATCGCTTAGATAGTCTTATTCATGCTATTGATCCGAGTCAATCTCGTCGAGAGGTTATTCATTCAGTGAAGTTACGTGTGCAAGATTAATTTTCTCTAGGGGATTAAATCCCGAGTTATTGTGAAAGAAAAAGGGATGAGATTATGGAAGTCAATATTCTGGCATTTATTGCTACTGCACTCTTCATTTTAGTTCCTACTGCTTTTCTACTTATTATTTATGTAAAAACAGTTAGTCAAAATAATTAATTATTTTGAATGAAACTTGATCTTATCAACTATTGATAAGATCAAATGAAAGGAATTCTCATTTTTCGTATTCTAATGAATAAATGAAATGGACGGGCTCGAATCGGCAGTCTTCTCTGAGATCTGAGAGTAGGGTAAGAAAGATTCATTGAGTTCTTTCTTACCGGACTGTATCTTAGTGGTTCTAATAAAGCTAGAGGTTTACTCTGGATCAATCTACCATATTATCTTCATGGTAGATATTTATATTCATTTTCGATCTGGAATTGACAGAGGGCCCACTTCGATTTCTTTGATACATCTATTTGTTCCGATCAATCGGAAAGAAGCGTTTTACTTGTATAGAATACATTCCTTCACTAGAATTCAATGCAATTTGAAAATGAAGAGATCTTGATAGTAAATCGTTCTACAATGCATTTTGAACGATTTCTAAAAGAATTGATCCAGTTTGATTCCTCAACTCAATTAGTAGTACTTCTAGAGACCACTTCTTCCCCAGACTACAAGTGAAAGGGAAAATGAAAAAACTACCATTAAAGCAGCCCAAGCGAGACTTACTAGCTCCATGTGAATTATGTCCCCTATCTCTATGATAGAATTATTCGATTATTGCTCCCTAATAATAGTGGAATCAATGGTGCAGAGTCAAAAAGGGATTCTCACCGAAGACTGTTGAGGAACCAATTTCATAAATCCACTTCTAAAAAATTCCTCTATGATTTCGAATCGGCAAAGACTAAAGACAAGTAAAATAGGCTAGAAATACTAAGGCCCACTCTTTTTTTACTTTTTTAGGTAATAAAGTATAATCTAGATCGATCGCTATCTATGTCAAATAGTCAGGCGACACCCAGATTTGAACTGGGGAAAAAGGATTTGCAGTCCCCCGCCTTACCGCTCGGCCATGCCGCCAAAATCATCCAAAAACCTTTTCATAGGAACTCTAGATTTTTATAACATATCTTACCTACAGGGACTATAGAGCGTTATAACATATATTAGTCCCTCTAAACTCCAGACCGGAATCATAGAATTATCAGTAAATTATCACACTTCAATTTTCATTGAAGAAAAAATAGGTAAAAATGTCTCTCTTCTCTACAGAGGATTTTTTGAACAAGGGGTTGCCGGGGATTCGAACCCAGAACTAGTCAGATGGAGTCGAGAATTTTACCGGGAAAATAAGTCCCCATGGACGTTGACAAGTTGTGCTAGTTGTTTTAGATAGGGAATGACTAATGATGCTAATATCGCACCTATTACCGCACCTGACGCATATATATTGAATTACATATATATTGAATTACATATATATATATATACATATATAAAAAATTGGCCAGACCATTTTAAATAATTTTGTAAAACCCAGGGAGGGGATTATGGAACATAACTTGTTTATGAAGAGAACCGATTCGGTCGTTGGGGTCGGACTCTATTCTGGATTTCGACCTACATTGGAAATTTTGGTACAACGAGGTAAGTGCATTTCGCTCTATAATGGGCCTCTACATCTACCGAAAAGGAAATACCTTTGTTATACTCAAGGGGGGATACTACCCTCGGATAACAACGCCAGGGACGTCTACGAAATTTTTTGCGTAATCTGCCTTGCAATGGGGCGTCGCGGGATCGTATTTACTCTCTTGAAAAAATACGCGTCGCGGAATGGCGCCGCCTCGGGGAGTATCATCGACTTTTCCAAAGCCGAAGGAGCCAACTGGCTTTGGAAAAAAAAAAAAATTTTCGAAATGCAAACTCTATTCACGCAACAAAAGCTTGTCTTTGGGCCGAACTTCAATGCGCGCTGCTAGAAAGAACAAACGAAACGCAGTATGATATCAGGGTTGGGTTTTGGTCTGGCGCCTGGAAACGTTTCCTCTTCGAAAGTGAGGCACCGTTTTCCGCCTCCGATTCTAACTTAGATTTGGTCGCTCGCGAATCTCTACGAGACGCTCTACGAACCAACCTAAGAAACAAACCATACGCCATTCGAGAATATGTACCATATGTACATACCTGGCTGCGAGTACGTATGGAATTTCTACAGATGCTCGAAGTACTAGACACGTGCGATAAAAAATATCAAAAATATCGCGCAGACTATCTCGTCGCGAGGGTGAAAATACAATTTCGAGACCTGTATTGTTCTTGCTCGGCTACGACGACTTTAGAAACTCCCATTTAGACCTTCTCAACGAAGAGCAATTTGTATCCGTATGTTTGAACCTTATCGGCGAAGAGGGGTTTGTCGAATGGTGTTTGGAACTGCATGATGCCGAAGATTAATTTATAGAATAATGTTTGGACACTTAGGACGAGGGGTACTAATTTATAGACTTGGGTTTGGACTTTCTCGACGAAGAAGACGCCGAACAAAACACAAGAAAGAACCCTCTAGAAAATATGTCGATATTTTATTATAATGAAACACTATAATAAAATATCGACATAAATAACAAGTAAATCAAT